AATAATAGATTTGAAAGGACTGCAAGAAAAGAAATGTCACAATATTTTTTTTATACATGCCGAAGTGATGGAAAAGAAAGAATCTCTTTTACGTATCCGCCTAGCTTGTCAACTTTTGGAGAAATGATACAAAGAAGGATGTCCCTGCCCACACTAGAAAAACTCTCTTCGGATGAACTGTACAATCATTGGGTTTATACTAACCAACACAAAAATAACAACTTAAACAACGAGTTTTTAAATAGAATTGAGGCTCTAGATACGGGATTTTTTTCTCTAGATATACTCGAAAAAAGTACTAGATTGTGTAATGATAAGACTAGAAAATATTACTTGCCTAAAATGTATGATCCCATTTTGAATGGGTTATATCGGGGAACAATCAAAAAAAAAATTTCACCTTCAATCATAAATAAAATTTCGTTAGAAAATTTCATAGAGACAATGGAAATTAATAAGATTCATAGTCTCCTTCTTCCTGATACTGATTACCAAGAGGTTGAACAGAAAATAGACCGATTTGATAAAAAAACTTTTTCAACGGAAAATCGTCATTTATTTACTTTAATCAGTAAATTCGATAGAGAATCGGGATCGAGTTTAAATTGGAAGGGCCTCTCTTTATTTTCAGAAAAAGAACAAGGAAGGATTGGTTCAGAAAAAAGAGCCAAATTTTACAAATTTTTATTGAATACAATTCTAACTAGCCCTAATGGTCAAAAAACAAAACAAAAATTTGTAATAAAAGAAATCAGTAAAAAAGTCCCTAGATGGTCATACAAACTTATTACCGAATTGGAATTCCTGTCGGGCGCAGCTCATGAAGGCCTACCGTTGGATTATCATATACGTTCAAGAAAAAGGGATCATGTAATAATTTATAGGCCTACTAAACGTAGTCGCAAAGCAAGTGTCAAAAACTGGGTGTCTATTAGAGACTATTCGGAAGAATCAGATTTTCGTCGAGAATTCATCAAAGGTTCTATGCGTGTTCAAAGGCGTAAAACTTTTATTTCGAAATTGTTTCAAGCAAATGCGCATTCCCCCCTTTTTTTGGACAGAGTAAAAAAATCCCCCCTTTTTTCTTTTAATATCCCTGAACAGATGAAATTTTTTTTTAGAAATTGGATGGGTAAAGGATCAGAATTTAAAGATTATACAGAGGAACAAAAAAAAAAACAAAAGGAAGAAGAAGAGAACAAAATAAATGCCTTTTGGCAAGCATTTGCAGCAAAGGAAAAAACGTGGATAAAAATCTCGGAAGCCTGGGATTTTGTTCCATATCCACAAGCAACAAGAAGTTTAATTTTAATAATTCAATCTATTTTTAGAAAATATATTTTATTACCTTCATTGATAATAGTTAAAAATATTGGGCGTATTTTATTATCTCAACCCCCTGAGTGGGCTGAGGACTTCGATGAGTGGAATAGAGAAAAGCATATTATATGTACCTATAACGGTGTTCAAGTATCAGAACTCGAACTTCCCAGAAATTGGTTTAAAGATGGTATTCAGATAAAAATAGTATTTCCTTTTTATTTGAAACCTTGGCACAGATCCAAATTGAGGCCCTATTTTTCTTCTTATAAAGATCTAAAGAAAGAACAACAAAAGTTTTATTTTTTAACGGCTTGGGGAACGCAAACTACCCTTCCCTTTGGTTCTGTCCCCCCAAAAACTTCCTTTTTTAAGCCTATTTTTAAAGAACTTAAAAAAAAAATTCGAAAAACGAAAAATAATCATTTTCGAGTTATAAGCGTTTTAAAAGAAAGAACAAAAAATTTATTTCTGTTTATAAAAAAAATAAAAAAAGAACTCTTAAAAGTACATCCAACTCGATTATTTATATTGAGAAAGGTGTATGAACCCGGCGAAACTAACCAAAAAAAAGATTCTATAATTAGGAATCAGATAATTCACGACTCGTTTAGAAAAATAAAATCTACAGATAATACAAATTATTCACTGAGAGAAAAAAAAATTAAAAATCTGGCTGATAGAACAAGCACAATCAGAAAGAAAACAAAGAGTCTTACAAAAGAAAAAAACAGCAACGCCAAGAAAAGAAGTAGTCCTAACAAAACAAGTTATAGTTATAATGGAAAAGAAAAATCACCAAAAATTTTTTGGAAAATATTAAAAATAAAAAAAAGAAGAAATCGATTAATCTATAAATTAGATTTGTTTATAAAAATTTTCATTAAAAGAATATACATGGATATCTTTCTATGTATCATTCATATTGCCAGAATTCCTACACAACTAGTTCTTGAATCAATAAATTTTTGTTTTGATAAATACATTTACAATAATAAAACAAACCAAGAAATAAAAAAAAAAAAAAACAAAAAAGAAATTAACTTTATTTCGACTCTAAAAAGTGAACTTTACAATATTAAGAATAGTAAGAGGAATTCACATCTTTTTTTTGACTTATCCTCTTTATCACAAGCATATGTATTTTACAAATTATCACAAACCCGAGTTATTAATTTGTATAAGTTAAGATCTATTTTTGAGTATCATGGAACTCCCGTTTTTCTTAAGACTTCAATAAAAAATTATTTTGTAACACAAGGAATATTTCATTCCGAATTAAGACATACAAAACTTTCAAGTTCTGAAACGAATCAATGGAAAAACTGGTTAAGAGGTCATTATCAATACAATTTATATCAGATTAGATGGTTTGAATTAATACCACAAAAATGGCGAACTACAATAAATGAAGGTGGTATTACCCAAAATAAAGATTTAACAAAATGGAATTCGTATGAAAAAGATCGATTACTTTATCACAAAAAACAAAAGGATTTTAAAGTATATCCATTACCAAACCAAAAAGATAATTTTCCAAAATACTATATATATAATCTTTTATCATATAAATCTATTAATTCTGAAATTAAGAAGTCCTCATATATTATTTATGGATCACCATCAGAATTAAATAACAACCAAAAAATTACTTTTAATTACAACAATTCTAAACAAAATTTATTTGAAAGCCTGGAGGAAATTCCTATCAATCATTATCTAGAAAAGGGCGATATTATGTATATGCAAAAAAATCCAGATAGAAAATATTTTGATTGGACAATTCTCAATTTTTTTCTAAGACAAAAAATAGATATTGAGGCCTGGACCAAAATGGATTATAGCAGTAATATAAATACTAAGCTTGGAAGTAAGAATTACCAAAAAATTGAGAAAATGGATAAAAACGATATTTTTTATCTGATGATTCATCAAGATTTAGAAATAAATCCAATCAATGACAAGAAACTCTTTTTTGATTGGATGGAAATGAATGAAGAAATCCTAAACCCAATATCGACAAATATGAAACTTCAGTTCTTCCCAGAATTTGTGCCACTTTATAATGTATACAAAATAAAACCATGGATTATACCAAGCAAATTACTTCTTTTAAATTTAAATAAAAAGAAAAACATCAATGAAAAGAAAAAATTCCATTTTTTTAGACCATCGAATGAAAAAAGATATTCTGAATTAATGAATCGAAATCAAGAAGAAAAAGAACCCGCGGGCCGAAGAGGCCTTGGATCATATTCACAAAACCAAGATCAAATGAAAAAACAATATAAGATCCGAAATAAGATGAGACCAGAAATAATTTTCTTACGGGAACACTATTTGCTTTTTCAATGGATAATAGACGATGGTTTAATTCCGAATTTAACTGAAAGAATGATCAATAATATCAAGATATATTGTTACTTGCTTGGACTGATAAATCCAAGAGATACTACTATATCGTCTATTCAAAGGAAAGAAATAAATCTGGATATAATGGTGATTCGAAAAAAATTGACTCCTATGGAATTGAATAAAAAGGGGATATTTTTTATCGATCCCATTCGTTTGTCTGTAAAAAACGACGGATACTTTATTATATATCAAACCGTAGGTATATCGTTGGTTCATAAAAGTAAGTACCAAACTCCTCAAAGATATCGAGAACAAAGATATATCAATAAAAATAAATTGGATGAATCTATCCCAAGATATCAAATAATAATTCGAAAGAGAGACAAAAAACATTATGATTTTATCGTTCCTGAAAAGATTTTATCATCTAGACGTCGTAGAGAATTGAGAATTTTAATTTCTTTCAACTCAAAGAATATAAATAGTGTGGATAAAAATCGAGTATTTTGTAACAAAAAGAACATAAAAAACAGGAATCCTTTTTTGGATCAAAAAAAGCATCTTGATAGAGATAAAAATGAATTAATTAAATTAAAGTTATTTCTTTGGCCTAATTATCGATTAGAAGACTTAGCTTGTATGAATAGATATTGGTTTAATACCAATAATGGAAGCCGTTTTAGTTTGTTAAGAATATATCCACAATTAAAAATTGTTTGATGGTACATTTTTCCTATATATTCTGTACCATATAGAAAAGCAAACAGATGCACATATGCCCTGTCTTACGTCCCAGTCTAATATTAGATCTTTTTTATTTAATACTAAGTCAATGACGTATCAATTTGTTTGGATAAAATCTATAAAATAAACGAATATATGGAATATTCCGAATTTTCGGTCTAAATTATTTGACGTTGTAAGTGTAAAAACGTACCATCTACTTTTTTATCCCTGTCTAACTAAAATTAAAATTCTTGTGTATACTAATTACTACATTAAAATGACTAATATTATTATTACTGATCAAATAATATATTTTATATGTAAATTAAAGGGTAGAAGGAGCTTTTTTTATGATAAAAAATCCATTCAGTGCAATTATTTTGAAAGAGGAAAACGAAGACAACAAGGGGTCTGTTGAATTTCAAGTAGTGAGTTTCACCAATAGGATACGGAGACTTACTTCACATTTGGAATTGCACAAAAAAGACTATTTATCTCAGAGAGGTCTGCGTAAAATTCTAGGAAAACGTCAACGGCTGCTCGCCTATTTGTCAAAAAAAAATAGAGTACGTTATAAAGAATTAATCGGACAGTTGGAGATTCGAGAAACAAAAAATCATTAATTTGAAGAGTCGTTTTGAATTTTCGCTTAAATTTTGATGAACCTCTTTTCGCTTTCAGCAATTCATGGAAGAATGAATCGGGAAAAAACCTATGACTGCACCAGCTACACGAAATGACCTTATGATAGTCAATATGGGCCCTCAGCACCCATCAATGCACGGTGTTCTTCGACTCATTGTTACTCTAGATGGTGAAGATGTTATTGACTGTGAACCGATATTGGGTTATTTACATAGAGGAATGGAAAAAATTGCGGAAAACCGAACAATTATACAATATTTACCTTATGTAACACGTTGGGATTATTTAGCTACTATGTTCACTGAAGCAATAACTGTAAATGCACCAGAGCAGTTAGGCAATATTCAAGTGCCTAAAAGGGCCAGCTATATCAGAGTCATTATGTTAGAGTTAAGTCGTATAGCTTCGCATTTGTTATGGCTTGGCCCTTTTATGGCAGATATTGGCGCACAGACCCCCTTCTTCTATATTTTTCGAGAAAGAGAATTGATATATGACCTATTCGAAGCTGCTACCGGTATGCGAATGATGCATAATTATTTTCGTATTGGAGGAGTCGCTGCTGATTTACCTTATGGCTGGGTAGATAAATGTTTGGATTTTTGTGATTATTTTTTAACAAGAGTTACTGAATATCAAAGACTTATTACACGGAATCCTGTTTTTTTAGATCGAGTTGAGGGAGTAGGCATTATTGGCGGAGAGGAGGCAATTAATTGGGGTTTATCGGGACCAATGCTACGAGCTTCCGGAATACAATGGGATCTTCGAAAGGTTGATCATTATGAGTCTTACGATGAATTTGATTGGGGAGTTCAATGGCAAAAGGAAGGGGATTCATTAGCTCGTTATTTAGTACGAATCGGTGAAATGACAGAATCAATAAAAATTATTCAACAGGCTTTAGAAGGAATTCCGGGGGGGCCCTATGAGAATTTAGAAATCCGGCGCTTTGATAAAGTATGGGATCCCGAATGGAATGATTTTGACTATCGATTTATCAGTAAAAAACCTTCTCCTACTTTTGAATTGTCAAAACAAGAACTTTATGTGAGAGTCGAAGCCCCAAAAGGAGAATTAGGAATTTTTCTGATAGGAGATAAGGGTGTTTTTCCTTGGAGATGGAAAATCCGACCACCGGGTTTTATCAATTTGCAAATCCTTCCTCAATTAGTTAAAAGAATGAAATTGGCTGATATTATGACAATACTAGGTAGCATAGATATCATTATGGGAGAAGTTGATCGTTAAAATGATAATAGATACAACAGAAGTACAAGCTATCAATTCTTTTTTTAGATTGGAATCCTTAAAAGAGGTATATGAGATCATATGGATGCTTGTCCCTATTTTTACTCCTGTATTAGGAATCACAATAGGTGTACTAGTAATTGTTTGGTTAGAAAGAGAAATATCTGCGGGGATACAACAACGTATTGGCCCTGAATACGCCGGGCCTTTGGGAATTCTTCAAGCTTTAGCAGATGGTACAAAATTACTTTTCAAAGAGAATCTTCTTCCATCAAGAGGAGATACTCGTTTATTCAGTATCGGACCATCCATAGCAGTCACATCAATTCTACTAAGTTCTTTAGTAATTCCTTTTGGATATCGCCTTGTTCTAGCCGATTTAAGTATTGGTGTTTTTTTATGGATTGCCATTTCAAGTATTGCTCCCGTGGGCCTTCTTATGTCAGGTTATGGATCAAATAATAAATATTCCTTTTTAGGTGGTTTACGGGCTGCTGCTCAATCAATTAGTTATGAAATACCATTAACTCTATGTGTGTTATCAATATCTCTACGTGTGATTCGTTAAGACATAAAATTTCCTCTATGTCTTTTCTTTATAGGAAGGAGATTTCATGGGTTGAATATACCTTTTTATTTTTTATTCATCATTCGGGTTGATGAACTAAACCAGATAGTTATATGAGTGAAAAAAACAGTTTCTTACTTTGCAGTAAAAAGATTCAGTCTCATTTCCTATGTACAAGTGTTAAGTGAAAGTAAACATAAGCATTATATACTATACTATTTACCCCAAGATTGAGTGATTAGTCATCATGACTTGAAGCGGGTTCAAAAGGAGCAACTATCTAGGGATTTTACTAGCTATTAACAGACATGTATTACCCTAATGGGGGGGTCCTTGTGACCAAAAAGGGTGGATAGTTAGGAACACCAAGGTACACAAAGGATTCGTAATAGAGATTATGTAAGTTATTCAACAGGATTTTTCTGTTCATACTGCATAGCATAAAAGGGATTCTAATTGGGGCTTTATGTTGGTAGAAATGATGAAGGAGTACTCCCCACGATTCCGATCCAGAGTATTTTCCTATCCACCGATTAAGTAAATAACTATCAAGAACGAAGTAATCCTTTACTTAAAGTACCTTTTTATGAGAAAGGAGAATAGGAACAAAAAAATAAACTCGAAAGAATTAACTT